CCCTTGGGATCGATAAACCTTTTGAACCTTATTAACCAAAGAGATACGACTTTGCACTATAGTTAGCTCAGCACCAATCAGGAATGCCCAAGGAATTCCAAGAATTCTTGTTATACATTTGTTCCAAGTCTCAATCCTCTTTTCGAGATTCATCGATATTGAATCAATCGAACGCACTTCTAACACCTGTTCCACTTTTGGAAGACCTTGCGTTATATCACCAGATCTTGATTTTTCATATATAAATGTAACTAATGTATCTCCTTCGTAAAGGATTTCCCCATAATGTCCATGAACAGTTGCTCCTGGAGTAGCCAAATAAGGCTTAGCTGATCGTATTACCACAGAGTCAACTTGAAGAATTAGAACTTGACCCGATTTGAAATGTGGTCCTTTTTTGGCTATACATACATTTTCACAAAGAAACTGCCCAAGACTAACGATTGTATATGTCTCTTCACAACAATTGTAATGCAGAAAATACCAATTCAAATTGAATGGATTCAAAATGATGTTACTGCACGAATAGGGATTATAAATTTTACCTTTTTCATCCAGTAAATAATATTTAAGTATTTGAAAAATCTGTTTTAAATTGTCAAGTTGCAAATAGTTAGTTACCAAGATTTGATTATGGGTTATTAAATCGGAAAATAAATCAAAATTATAAAATGGAAAGCCTGTTCCTAAGGGGCCCAACGGATTCCTAATTGGAATTAGGGGGTCCTCTTTGATTGATTCTTTTATCACATTGGGAGATTTTACATCGTTGAATGGGCCTGTTCGAGAACAATTGGATGATGACAAAATTATCAAAGATTGAGATTCCTTATTTCGATTCAATAACGTATGAATAGTTCCTTGATTTGGATTAAGGGATTCTTGAATCCTTGCCTTGGAATAGGAATAAATGGAAGAAAACGGATTGACATTAGCGCGATCTGATCCATTCTCAGAGATTAATCCTGAACCCGACAGATCATTTCTTTTTCCGGTATACAAAATGGGTGACTTCGCTAAGTCGATTCTTAGAAAATCTCTAATTAAACCATTTGTCCTTATTTCAACAAAGGAAGCACAGGCCTTTTCGATCTTTTTGTCTTGGTCCCAATTCAACACTAAACAAGTCCGAACTAATTGAATACTTGTGTCCCAAATTTCAAGAATTGGGTCGTAATAAAGGATATAGTTGACAACTCGAAGTTGTAGATTATCACTTTCTTGCAAGAGATCCGGTGGGAAAAGTCTTCCTAAATTTATACCATCCGTTTTTTTATATGGGACTACAGGTTGAACCAAAACAAAATATTTTTTTTCATACCTGGAAAGTTTCATTCGTTGGATATAGAGCCAATTTTTCAATTTTTTGTATTCTTTGGAATTTTGTTTTCCCCCTCCTGGTGGTATCAATCGGAATGCCTTGTTTGTCTTTCCAGGAAAATGGATATCTCCAGAAAAGATTATTAGTTTTATTTTTTCTGCTTTTTTCTTCACTCGGACCAATCCACCTACCCGACTTCTTCTATTTAAAGTGATTTGTGTATCTATCCCAATAATACTATTGTGCCGTACCATTATGGAACAAGATTCGGCCAAAATGTGGACTTCCACGGGAATAAAAAAAAACGGATTTACTTCCTTTTGGTATTTTGGCCAAAATACCTTGACTCCTCGATACTCAATCAACTCCTCTTCATTAACGATTGAATTCAGTTCTCTAGTCTCATATTTAGTAAGTCCCGAGCTCTTTCTTATATATCGAGGATCGTCGAAATAAGCAAGAATACTATTTCTACGGAGAATACCATTTCGGGGGATTTCAATTGAGATACCAGAAGAAGGTATTAATTGGTTCTCGCCCTCTTGAATCGATTCGAGTGGGATGATGACTCTATTTCTTCGCCTCTTTGCCAATAAATCCGAATTCCCCTCGAGAACGGCCGGATTTCTGAGATTACAACGACCGGTACATGTCATTCGATTAAGTTCTGAATAATCAGGAATCCTATCTCCTTTTTGATTTTTACCAGAAAAATACGAACTAAAAAATTTGTGTCTTACTTGATTATTAGTTACTGAGGGGTTAGAAATATATCTTCGCTTAACAGAAAGAGAATAAGCGTTCATTTGATCTTGATCCTTGTGGATCGAACAGGGGCCTGGACTGGATCTCCAGGGCTCCCCTAATAATATCCATAAATGACTTGTTTTTGGTAAGAGATGAATATTACCATATGTAAATTCAGGTGCATGGTACACATCGGTATTCCAGTGCATTTCGCCTTCTGAGTCAGAATAAATATGTTTTCGAACCTTCTCTTTCAAATTCAAAGTGGATGTTCTCGCGCGAATCTCAGCAATGACTTGTTCTGATTCTACATATTGATCGTTTTGAACTAAAAGAAAACTTTTGGGCGGAATACACACATTGTGTATAATATCTTCACTTTCAATAGTTACATACAAGTCTCTAGAACATAGAAAAGCAGGATGTCCATGACGTGTACGTGTCGGATGAACCAAATCCTCATTGAATTTTATTTTTCCATTAGAAGGGGCTCGGACATGTTCTGCAGTACCCCCTGTGAATACTCCGCCGGTATGAAAAGTTCTTAATGTTAATTGAGTACCTGGTTCTCCAATAGATTGACCTGCAATAATACCTACAGCTTCTCCCAATTCGACCAGGTCGTCGTGAGCTGGGCTTCGGCCATAGCATAGTTGACAAATCCAAGATGTACTCCTACAAGTAAAGGGGGTTCGAATAGAGATTGGTTGTGCTCTAAAAGTTATGAATCTATTAACAAGTCCAACCCCAATATCTTGATTTCTAGTAGCAATGCATCGCGAACCTATATATATATGATCCGCTAATACACGCCCAATTAATGTTTGGATAAAAATCCTGTCGGTCATCATTCCATTTCGAGGACTTACAGAAATACCTCGTACGGTGCCACAATCTGTTCGACGTACAACAATGTGTTGAACTACTTCAACAAGTCTGCGCGTGAGGTATCCTGCATCTGATGTTCGGATAGCGGTATCCACAACTCCTTTACGGGCTCCGTAGCAAGAAATAATATATTCTGTTAAAGAGAGTCCTTCGCGTAAATTGCTTTGAATGGGTAAATCAATCATTTGACCTTGGGGATCCGACATTAATCCTCTCATACCTACTAATTGATGTACCTGAGATGCATTTCCTCTGGCTCCCGAAAAAGACATTATATGGACTGGATTAAAAGGATCGGTCATCCGAAAATTAGGATTCATTTCTTGTCGCAAATATTCACTTGTGGCATACCAGATCTCGATCGATTGACGTAATTTTTCTACCGCGTGTACATTCCCATAATGATGGTGTTTTTCCAAAATAAAACTTTGTTGTTCAGCGTCTTGAACTAGCCATCTTTTAGAAGGTATTGTTAAAAGATCATCAATTCCTAATGAAATGGATGCGGCGGTAGCTTGTCGGAAACCCAGAGTCTTTACTTGATCCAGGATATGTGATGTATATCCTATTCCATAGTGATCAATAAATCGACTAATAAGTCGTTTCATGGCAGTTCCGTCTATCACTTTATTGTGAAAGACCTGAGTGGGCCGTTCTGCCATCAGTACCTCCATATTGCGCTGAGTAGAATTTGACAATGGGTTTGAGTCAGTGATTGGACAACTTCCTTTTCTAGATCTTGATTCACGTAGAAATTCCGCAATTTTATAGTCCTAGTTAACCCGGCGAGACTCGAATTCCCGCTGGTAGCATAGAATTACAACAGCCCTGCCAAAACCCCTGTATGGCTTCTTCTATTTCTCGATAAAGAGAAATATGCCCAAGAGTGGTTCGAATATATATATAAAGAATTTCTTTTTTTATACTTCTTACTATTAGATAGTGTCCATAAATCTCATAATAGGTCCCCAAAGATTCATAGTGAATTTCAATGGGAGCTTCTCTTGCAGCAATAACGCGTTGATCTAGTCGCCACCGCAGCCACAAAGGACTACCTAAATTGATTCGTTTTTGCCGAAAAGCTCCAATTGCATCATAGGCGTTACAAAAAAACGGTTCTTTTTTTTTTGTATACTTATAGTTATTATCTTCATTTTGATAGTTTCTACCATTACACGGATTATACCTATTTACACAAATACCCCGACGATTTCCACTCGTTAAGACATAGAGTCCACTAAGCATATCTTGAGTTGGTGCAGAAATGGGATCTCCAATAGTTGGAGACAAAAGATTCATATGAGAAAACATAAGTAAACGTGCCTCTGCTTGAGCCTCCAAAGATAAAGGCACATGAACAGCCATTTGATCCCCGTCAAAGTCCGCATTGAAGCCCTTACAAACTAATGGGTGTAAACAAATAGCGCGCCCTTCTACTAAAATGGGGAGGAATGCCTGTATGCCTAATCTATGCAGAGTAGGCGCTCTATTCAGCAATACAGGATGGTCATCCAGAATTTCTTGAAGTATTTCCCATACAATCGGTTTTTTTTTACGAATTTGACTCTTAGCAACTCCGATGTTCGAAGCAAGATGTTTTCTAATTAGGTCACGAATTACAAATGCCTGGAAAAGTTCTATTGCTATTTCGCGAGGCAATCCACATCGATGTAATGAAAGTGAAGGGCCCACGACAATCACTGACCGCCCTGAATAATCGACGCGTTTACCAAGCAGAGTCTCGCGAACTCTTCCTTCTTTGCCTTCAATTACATCTGAAAGCGACTTGTAAACTCTATTATGATCATCCCTCATTGGTTGTCCGCAGATTCCATTATCAAGAAGTGCATCCACTGCTTCTTGTAGCAATTTTTCCTGAGATATTATTAATTCTTCTGGCGTAGCTATACTTGTTGTTAATAGATCTGTAAGAGTATTATTCCGATAGATAATTCTTCTATAGATTTCATTAATATCCGAGGTCACCAGTTTATCCTCATCTATATGATAAATTGGTCTCAACTCAGGAGGAAGAACTGGTAAT